TCGATTCTTAGAAAATACATCATATTGCCTTCATTGATAATAGCTAAAAACCTCGGCCGTATGTTATTATTTCAATTCCCCGAGTGGTATGAGGATTTGAAGGAGTGGAATAGAGAAATGCATGTTAAATGCACCTATAATGGTGTTCAATTATCAGAAACAGAATTTCCGAAAGACTGGTTAACGGACGGTATTCAGATCAAAATCCTATTTCCTTTCTGTCTGAAACCCTGGCGCAGATCCAAACCACGATCCCATCATAGAGATCCAATGAAAAGGAAAGGGAAAAAAGAAAATTTTTGTTATTTAACAATCTGGGGAATGGAAACTGAACTACCTTTTGGTTCTCCCCGAAAACAACCTTCCTTTTTTGAACCCATTTATAAAGAACTCGAAAAAAACATTAGAAAAGCGAAAAAAAAATGTTTTCTAGTTCTAAGAGTTTTCAAAGAAAAAACAAAACAGTTTATAAAGGTCTCAAAAGAAAAAACAAGATGGATTCTCAAAATAGTTCTATTTTTAAAAATAAAAATAAAAGAGTTTGCAAAAGTAAATCCCCTTTTTTTATTTGGATTCAAGAGAGTATATGAACCAAATGAAAATAGAAAAGATTCCATAACCATAATCAGTAATAAAATTGTTCCTGAATCAACCCTTCGAATTAGATCCCTGGATTGGACAAATTATTCGCTGACAGAAAAAAAAATGAAAGATCTGTCCGATAGAACAACCCTAATCAGAAATCAAATAGAAAGGGCTGCAAAAGACAAAAGAAAAGTATTTCTATCTCCAGATATAAATATTAGTCCTAACGATACAAGTTATGGTAATAAAAGATCGGAATCGCAGAAACATATTCGGCAGATATTAAAAAGAAGAAGTGACGGATTTATTTTCATACGTAAATGGCACTATTTTCTGAAATTTTTCAGTGAAAGAATATACATGGATATTTTTCTATGTACTATTAATATTCCCAGAGTCAATGCACAACTTTTCCTTGAATCAACAAAAAAGATTATCGATAAATACATTTACAATGATGAAAAAAATAAAGAAGGGATTGATGAAATCAATCAAAAAAAAATGCACTTTATTTCGACTATAAAAAATTCTCTTTCTAATATCAGCAATAATAAATCACAGATTTCTTGTGACCTATATTCCTTTTCCCAAGCATCCGTATTTTACAAATTATCACAAATCCAAGTTATTAACAAATATCGTTTGGGATCTCTACTTCAATATCGCGAAGCATATCTTATTATTAAGGATAGAATAAGGAATTTTTTTGGAACAAGAAGAATATTTGATTCCAAATCAAGGCATAAAAAACTTCCGAATTCTGGAATGAATGAGTGGAAAAACTGGTTAAAGGGTCATTATCAATACAATTTATCTCAGACTAGATGGTCTAGATTAGTACCGCAAAAATGGAGAAATAGGGTCAATCGACGTCGTACGATTAAAAATAAAGACTCAAAAAAGAATTCATATGAAAAAGACCCATTCATTCATTACGAGAAAAAAAATGATTATGAAGTGAATTTATTGCCGGGTCAAAAAGAAAAGTTAAAAAAAAACTACAGATATGATCTTTTTTCATATAAAAATATGAATTATGGGGATAAGAAAGACTCATATATTTATCCACCCCCATTACAAGTAAATGAGGACCGAGGGATTCCATATAATTACAACACACCTAAACCCGAATCATTTTATGTACTGGGGGATATATCTATTAGTGATTATCTAGGAGAAGAGTATATTATTGATACGGGTAAAAATACGGATAGAAAATATTTGGAGTGGAAAATTTTCAATTTCTTTCTAAGAAAGAATATCGATATTGAGGCCTGGACCAATATGGATACGGGGACAAACATTAATAAAATGACTAAGATTGGAACTGATTATTATCAAATGATTGAAAAGAAAGATCTTTTCTATCTCACGATTCATCAAGAAATCAACCCATCCAATCCAAAAAAAAAGTTTTTGGCTTGGATGGGAATGAATGAAGAAATGCTATATCGTCCCATATCAAATCTGGAATCTTGGTTCTTCTCAGAATTTGTGCCACTTTATGATGCATATAAGATCAAACCATGGATTGTACCAATCAAATTACTTCTTTTAAACAAATTACTTCTTTTCATTTTTAATGGAAATGAAAACATTAGTGAAAATAAAAACATCAATGGAAATCAAAAAAAGGATCTTCGTATATCATATAATCAAAAAGAATCCCTTGAATTAGAGAATCGAAATCAAGAAGAAAAAGAACAGCTTGGCCAAGGAAATCTTGGCTCAGACGCACGAAACCGAAAAAAAGATGTTGAAAGGGATTACACGGAATCAGACATTAAAAAACGTGGAAAGAAAGGACAATCCAAGAGTAACAAGAAAGCGGAACTAGAGTTCTTCCTGAAAAGATATTTGCTTTTTCAATTGAGATGGGATGATCCTTTGAATCAAAGAATGATGAATAATGTTAAGGTATATTGTTTTCTGCTTAGACTGATAAATCCAAAGGAAATTGCTATATCCTTTATTCAAAGAGGAGAAATGCGCCTGGATGTAATGTTGATTCAGAAAGGTCTACCTCTTACGGAATTGATAAAAAGGGGAATATTGATTATCGAACCGGTGCGTCTGTCTATAAAATGGGATAGACAATTTATTATGTATCAAACTATAGGTATTTCATTGGTCCATAATAATAAATACCAAACTAATGGAAGATACCGAGAAAAAAGATATGTTGATGATCATTTTTTCAATGGATCCATTGCACAACATCAAAAGATGCTTGTGAATGGAGACGAAAATCATTATGATTTGCTTGTTCCTGAAAATATTCTATCTCCTAGGCGTCGTAGAGAATTGAGAATTCTAATTTGTTTCAATTCCGGAAATAGGAATGTTATGGATAGAAATCCCGTATTTTTCAATGTAAGGAACTGTGGACAATTTTTGGATGAGGACAAGCATATTGATACGGATATAAATAAATTCATTCAATTCAAATTGTTTCTTTGGCCCAATTATCGATTAGAGGATTTAGCTTGTATGAACCGCTACTGGTTTGATACCAATAATGGTAGTCGTTTCAGTATGTCAAGGATACATATGTATCCACGATTCAGAATTAGTTGAAGGTTGGTACATTTCCTATATATCACGTGTCGTATCCGGTATATGAAAGTAGACAAATGTACACACATGCTGTGTTACATTCTGATACATGATACCGATTCAATGACGTATCAATTGGATTGAATCTAGAAATGATTCGTCAGAATCTTCTTAGGCCAAAATCATTTTCTTTTGGGGGTGCGGAAATTGCCTTTCTATCGAATCAAATTAAAAACTGTTTAAAAACTGTACTTATTCATTTTAATTTGATTTGATAGAAGAATAAATCCAGATTATTGTGTGTATCAGATCAAAATGACTGGCATTATTATTATTATTCCTGATTGGTAAAATCCATATCTGTGGAAAAGAAAAAAAAAAAAAGAGAGAGAAGAATTATTTTTATGGTCAAAAATTCATTCATCTCAGTTATTCTGCAAGAAGAAAAAAACAAAGGGTCTGTTGAATTTCAAGTAATCAATTTCACCAATAAGATACAGAGACTTACTTCACATTTTGAATTGCACAGAAAAGATTATTTATCTCAGATAGGTCTGCGGAAAATTCTGGGAAAACGTCAACGTCTGCTGGCTTATTTGTCAAAGAAAAATAGAGTGCGTTATAAAAAATTAATCGATCAGTTAGATATTCGGGAACCAAAAACTCGTTAAATTGAAGATTGTTTGAATTTTTTGGTTTATTAGATCTTGAATTTTGATGAACCTTATTTATTTCGTTTTCGGCAATTCATAGAATAATGGATCGGAGAAGAAAACATATGAATGTACCGGCTACAAGAAAAGACCTCATGATAGTTAATATGGGTCCTCACCACCCATCAATGCATGGTGTTCTTCGACTTATCGTTACTCTAGATGGTGAAGATGTTATTGACTGCGAGCCCATATTGGGTTATTTACACAGAGGGATGGAAAAAATTGCAGAAAACCGAACAATTATACAATATCTTCCTTATGTAACACGTTGGGATTATTTAGCTACTATGTTCACAGAGGCAATAACAGTAAACGCACCAGAACAATTAGGAAATATTCAAGTACCTAAAAGAGCCAGCTATATCAGAGTCATTATGCTGGAGCTGAGTCGTATAGCTTCTCATTTATTATGGCTTGGACCTTTTATGGCGGATATCGGTTCACAGACTCCCTTCTTCTATATTTTCAGAGAAAGGGAATTGCTATATGACCTATTCGAAGCTGCCACAGGTATGCGAATGATGCATAATTATTTCCGTATCGGGGGGGTCGCTGCTGATCTACCTCATGGCTGGATAGATAAATGTTTGGATTTCTGCGATTATTCTTTAACGGGGGTTGTTGAATATCAAAAGCTTATTACGCAAAATCCCATTTTTTTGGAACGAGTTGAAGGAGTGGGCATTGTTGGTGGGGAGGAAGCAATAAATTGGGGTTTATCAGGACCAATGTTACGAGCTTCCGGAATCCAATGGGATCTTCGTAAAGTTGATCATTATGAGTGTTACGATGAATTCGATTGGGAAGTCCAGTGGCAAAAAGAAGGAGATTCATTAGCTCGTTATTTAGTACGAATCAATGAAATGACGGAATCCATAAAAATTATTCAACAGGCTCTAGAGGGAATTCCGGGGGGGCCCTATGAGAATTTAGAAGTTCGACGCTTTGATAGAGCAAAGGATTCCGAATGGAATGATTTTGAATATCGATTCATTAGTAAAAAGCCTTCTCCCACCTTTGAATTATCGAAACAAGAACTTTATGTGAGAGTAGAAGCCCCAAAGGGAGAATTGGGAATTTTTCTGATAGGGGATAATAGTGTTTTTCCCTGGAGATGGAAAATTCGTCCACCGGGTTTCATCAATTTGCAAATTCTTCCTCAGCTAGTTAAAAGAATGAAATTGGCTGATATCATGACGATACTAGGTAGTATAGATATCATTATGGGAGAAGTTGATCGTTGAAATGATAATTGATACGACAGAAGTACAAGCTATCAATTCTTTTTCCAGATCGGAATCCTTAAAAGAGGTCATAGACCTCTTATGGCTGCTTGTCCCTATTTTTACTCCTGTATTAGGAATCACAATAGGTGTACTCGTGATTGTGTGGTTAGAAAGAGAAATATCTGCAGGGATACAACAACGTATCGGGCCTGAATATGCCGGTCCCTTGGGAATTCTTCAAGCCCTAGCAGATGGGACAAAACTGCTTTTGAAAGAGGATCTTCTCCCATCTAGAGGAGATATTCGTTTATTCAGTATCGGGCCCTCTATAGCGGTCATATCAATTCTACTAAGCTATTCAGTAATTCCTTTTAGCTATCGCCTTGTTCTAGCCGATCTTAGTATAGGCGTTTTTTTATGGATCTCTATTTCCAGTATTGCTCCTATTGGACTTCTTATGTCAGGATATGGATCGAATAATAAATATTCCTTTTCAGGTGGTCTACGAGCTGCTGCTCAATCTATTAGTTATGAAATACCATTAACTCCGTGTGTGTTATCAATATCTCTACGTGTGATTCGTTGGAACATGAACCCTTACCTCTTTCCTTTATTTCTAGGAAAGAGGTTGAATGTATTGAATAGATATCTTTCTCTTTTTATTCATCATTCGGGTTGATGAGTTAAACCAGATAGTTATATGAGTGAAACAAAACAGCTTATGAATTTGCAGTAAGGAGATTGACTCTCATTCCCTATGTACGAGAGTAAAGTGGAAGTAAACATAAGCGGTCGAAACTGTTTACCCCAAGATTGGTTGATTAGTCATCATGACTTGAAGCGGGTGCAAAAGATCAACTGTATGGAGTTTCTACTGTTGTATATGTATGTATTACCATATCGGGGATCAATCCAAAATGAGTGGACGGTTAGGAACACAAAGGTACACAAAGGATTGGTGATGGAAATAATGTAAGGTATCCAAAGGGATATTTCTGCATAAAAGGAATCATAATGAGGACTTTAAGTTCGTAGAAATGAAAAAGCAAAGCAGTACTTCCTCAAGATTCCGATCCAGAGTATGCTTCTATCCACTGATTAAATAAATGACTGTCGAGAACGAAGTAATCCTTTGATTTTCTTTTTTTAGAAACCCCTTTTCTGAGTGAGAAAGAAGAACAGGAACGAAAGAAATGGAATGCAATAGGAAAACTGAATAATAAGAGATCTTTGTTTATTCTTTCTTTCCTCAATTCTATTCATACAGATAGAATTTTTATCAAGATTCATCAACTATAACTCATGAACAAGTGTCTAATTATTTTTCGTACGAAAGATATGGGTCGAAATATCTATTGAAACAACGAGTATTTTATTGAAGGATTAAGTTATTACTGAACAAAGAGAGTTCTAATTCTAATTAGAAAGTAAAGGATGAGATCAATTCGGAAGCGCTTTTTATTTCTTATTATGGCAGACAGAATTCCGTTGGTCTAATTCGGGACTCTTCGATGCATCTTTACTCTATCTACACTACAAACATGCCGAGGCAATAATAGCCAGTCTTTAGATTTATTTGTGGCCATCGAGGAGCCGTATGAAGCTGAGGTTTCATGTGCGGTTCTGGAATAGCGATGGGAATAGTGATGTTATCATCGACTATGATTATCTAACAGTTCAAGTACAGTTGATATAGTTGAGGCACAGTCAAAATATGGGTTTTGGGGGTGGAATCTGTGGCGTCAACCTATAGGATTTATAGTTTTTCTAATTTCTTCCCTAGCGGAATGTGAGAGATTACCTTTTGATTTACCAGAAGCAGAGGAGGAATTAGTAGCAGGTTATCAAACCGAATATTCAGGTATCAAATCTGGTTTATTTTACGTTGCTTCTTACCTAAATCTACTAGTTTCGTCATTATTTGTAACAGTTCTTTACTTCGGTGGGTGGAATCTCTCTATTCCGTATATATTCATCCCTGAACCTTTCGGAATAAATAAAACGAGTGGAGTCTTTGGAATGACAATTGGTATCCTTATTACATTATCTAAAGCTTATTTGTTCCTGTTCATTTCTATCACAACAAGATGGACTTTACCTAGGATGAGAATGGACCAACTATTTAATCTTGGGTGGAAATTTCTTTTACCTATCTCTCTAGGTAATCTATTATTAACAACTTCTTCCCAACTCGTTTCGCTGTAATAGACTGTGATATTCTAGATTCATAACCTATCTAGAGCAAGAGAAAGAAACATCAAATTATTCATGGATATCGACGATATGTTCCCTATGGTGACTGGGTTCATGAATTACGGTCAACAAACAATACGAGCTGCAAGGTACATTGGTCAAAGTTTCATGATTACCTTATCCCACGTGAATCGTTTACCTGTGACTATTCAATATCCTTATGAAAAATCGAGCACATCGGAGCGTTTTCGTGGTCGAATCCACTTTGAATTTGATAAATGCATTGCTTGTGAAGTATGTGTTCGGGTATGCCCCATAGATCTACCCGTTGTTCATTGGAGATTGGAAACAGATATTAGAAAGAAACGATTGCTTAATTATAGTATTGATTTTGGAATCTGTATATTTTGTGGTAATTGCGTCGAGTATTGTCCAACAAACTGTTTATCAATGACTGAAGAATATGAACTTTCTACTTATGATCGTCACGAATTGAATTATAATCAAATTGCTTTGGGTCGGTTACCAATGTCAGTAATTGGAGATTACACAATTCGAACAATTATGAATTCGACTCAAATAAAAATAACCAGAGATAAACCTCTTGATTCAAGAACGATTACCAATTACTAAGATTCCGTTTTTATCTAAAGTCAAAATAAAGGAGTGAGGTTTCTTTCATTTTGCTAGGTCAGTAACTACAAATCATAACTATTGATTGGTGAGAATCAAGGCTTAATTTTGATTTAGAATGGATTCATATATCTGTGATGATTTCAAAATATACAATTCCGAACTACTCTTTCAGATACAGTAGCGGGATTGATCCAATAACTGTATCTATATCAATCCACACCCCATTAGGATTCAATTCAATTAGGAATATATCATATACAAGAAAAAAAAAAATAAGGTAACCTCTTTTTTCTTGAATCGGTTAGTAAGTTTATGAAATATTTCGACTTATTTATCTCTTATTTTACACATAATGGATTTACCTGGACCAATACATGATATTCTTTTAGTATTTCTGGGATCAGGTCTTATATTAGGAGGTCTGGGGGTGGTCTTACTTACCAATCCAATTTATTCTGCTTTTTCATTGGGATTGGTTCTTGTTTGTATATCTTTATTCCATATTCCATCTAACTCTCATTTTGTAGCTGCTGCACAGCTCCTTATTTATGTGGGAGCTGTAAATGTTTTAATCGTATTTGCTGTGATGTTCATGAATGGTTCAGAATATTACAATGATTTCTGTCTTTGGACCGTTGGGGATGGGGTCACTTCACTGGTTTGTACAAGTATTCTTTTTTCACTAATTACTACTATCTCGGATACGTCGTGGTACGGGATTATTTGGACTACAAGATTAAACCAGATTATAGAGCAGGACCTAACAAGTAACGTTCAACAAATTGGGATTCATTTATCAACAGATTTTTACCTCCCATTTGAACTCATTTCTATAATTCTTTTAGTTGCTTTGATAGGTGCAATTGCTATGGCCCGGCAGTAATAAGTAATAAATACTTAGAATTAGAAATCCAAAATCAAATCAAAAAGTCTTTTTTTGTTCCATGTTATTGTTATCACATCTATTTTCCTTTAGTTCCATTTTCATATTCTATTGTTCATATATTAAATTGAAAGGGGTTTAGTTCGACCCATTACTAATACTTTACTTTGTTTCGTACTTGTTATATTCTAGTCAATCAAATCGGTTAAATTGTTGTTCATATTGAAATGAAATGAATCAAGATTGATGAGGAGTTGGTCAATGATGACCGAACATGTACTTATTTTGAGTGCCTATTTATTTTCTATTGGTATTTATGGATTGATCACAAGCCGAAACATGGTTAGAGCACTTATGTGTCTTGAGCTTATATTGAATGCGGTTAATATAAATCTCGTAACATTTTCTGATTTGTTTGATAGTCGTCAATTAAAAGGAGATATTTTCTCGATTTTTGTTATAGCTATTGCAGCCGCTGAAGCCGCTATTGGGCCGGCTATTGTTTCATCGATCCATCGTAACAGAAAATCAACTCGTATCAATCAATCGAATTTGTTGAATAAATAGTCGTAATGATATAAATAAAGACAGATATATATCTATAATATATTCACTAATTTAGAACTAGCATGTATGATTCGTATGACCATGTTTGTTGAAACATAAGAAATCAAAGTACCTTGGCCCTCGCTCATGAACAGATCCAGAAGTAGATTGATTATCAAAAAATTCTGATAAACCACTGATTCGTCTGGCGTACACAATATATATATAATTCAATTACTACTGATTTATAACCAGATCGAAAATTGATAAAGTTCAATAAATTTATAGAGCCAATGTCACATTCAGTAAAGATTTATGATACATGTATAGGGTGTACTCAATGTGTACGAGCCTGCCCCACAGATGTATTGGAAATGATACCTTGGGACGGATGTAAAGCTAAACAAATTGCTTCTGCTCCAAGAACAGAGGACTGTGTAGGTTGTAAGAGATGTGAATCCGCTTGTCCAACGGATTTCTTGAGTGTTCGGGTTTACTTATGGCATGAGACAACTCGCAGCATGGGTCTAGCTTATTGATATGTTCCAGAAAAATCCACTTGAATCCATTTGATTCCTCTTTACCGACAAAAACCCGTACTCGATAAATTATTTCGAGCGCGGGTTTTTCTGGTCAAAGTCTATCTTGTCTTTACCACG